TGGTGCATTTTTGGCTATACATATATTTTCACAAATAAACTGTCCAAGACTCATTATTGTAGATGTTTCTTGACAATAATTGGGGTGGAGAAAATACCAATTCAAGTTGAAAATAATCTTACTGCATGGATCGGGGTTATAAATTTTGTCATTTTCATCGATTAAATAATATTTAATTACTTGAAAAGTCTGTTTTAAATTATCGAGTTGCAAATAGTTATTTACTAAGATCTGATTATAAGTTATTAAATGGTAAAATGAATAAACATTCGCAATTAGAAAGGCTGTTCCTAAAGGGCCCAGCGACTTCTTAATTGGAATTAGAGGATCTTTTGTAATTTTAATCGATTCTTTTATCACATTGTGATATTTTACATCATTGAATGGACCCATTCGAAAACAATTGGATGATGACAAAATTATGAAGGATTGGAATCCCGTATTTCTATTCAACAACGTATGAATAGTTCTTTGATTTTGATTAAAGGGTTGTTGAATTCTTGCCTTGGAATAAATGGGATAAAATGGATTGATATTGGTGCAAGCTGATCCATTATCCGAGAGCAATCCCGAGCCCGATGGATCATTCCTTTTTCCAATATATGAAATAGTGGATTTTACCAAGTCGATTCTTAGGAAATGTCGAATCAAATAATTTGCCCTTATTTCAACAAAAGAAGCACGGGCTTCTTGACTAGAAGAACTTTTTTTGTCTTGGTCCCAATTCAATACTAAACAAGTCCGAACTAATTGAATATTTGTATCAGAAATTCCTCGAATTGGTTTACCATTTCCATAAAGGATATAATTACCAACTCTAAGTTGCACATTATCCCTTTCCTGCAACAGATCCGGGGGGAAAAGCGTTGCTAAAGTTATACCGTCCGTTATTTCATATGTGACGACAGGCCGAACCAAAACAAAATACTTTTTCTTGCTAGGTGTAATCCGTTGAACATAGATCCAATTTTTCCTTTTTTTGGATTCCTTGGCATTTTGTTTTCCTGTTCCTGGTGGTATCAAAACGCCAGTATGTCGGGATATCTTATCTGTCTCTCCAGGAAAATGGATATCTCCAGAAAAGATTTTAAGTTCAATTCTTTTTTTTTTTCTCTCCACTCGGACCAACCCGGCTACTCGGCTTCTTATATTTAAAGTAATTTGTGTATCTACCCCAATGATACTATTGTTCCGTACCATTATGGAAGAAGATCCGGGTAAGATATGCACTTCCTCGGGAATGAAAAAAAACCGATCTACTTTCATTTGGTATTTTGGCCTAAATTCCTTGCCTCCCCGATACTCAATCAAATCCTCTTTTTTGACGATTGACTGCATTTCTAGAGTTCCATATTTAGTAATACCAGAACTCTTTCTTCCGTATCGAGGATCGTCGAAATAAGCAAGAATACTATTTCTACGGAAAATGCCATTGATGGGGATTTCAATCGAGATACCTGAAGGGGATGCGTTCTCGCGTTCTTGAATCGATTGGAGTGGAATGATGAATCTATTTCTTCGCCTCTTTGAGACTAAATAAGAATTCTGGTAGAGAGTGGTCGGATCTATGAGATTACAACGACCAGTAGATATAATTCGACTAAGGTCTGAATAATCAGGAATCCTATCTTCTTTTTTACCCGAAAAATCCGAAGTAAAGAATTTTTGTCTCGACTGATCATTCGTTCCTGAGAGGTTAGAAGTAGATCTTCTCTTGACAGAACGAGAATGAGCACTCATTTGATCTTGATCCTTGTGGAGCGAAAGTGAAACTAGACTTGATCTGCGCGGCCCTCCTAATAATATCCATAAATGACTTGTTTTTGGTAATAGATGAACATTACCGTATGTAAATTCGGGTGCATGATACACATCGGTGCTCCAGTGCATTTCTCCGTCTGAGTCAGAATAAATATGTTTTCGAACCTTCTCTTTAAAATTTAAAGTGGATGTTCCTGCGCGAATCTCAGCAATCACTTGTTCTGATTCTACATATTGATCGTTTTGAACTAAAAGAAAACTTTGGGGTGGAATATTTACATTATGTCGAATATCTTCACTCTCAATAGTTACATACAAGTTTATAGAACATAGAAAGGCGGGATGTCCATGACGTGTACGTGTCGGATGAACCAAATCCTCATTGAATTTTATTTTTCCATTAGAAGGGGCTCGCACATGTTCTGCAGTACCCCCCGTGAATACTCCGCCGGTATGAAAAGTTCTTAATGTTAATTGAGTACCTGGTTCTCCAATCGATTGGCCTGCAATAATACCTACAGCTTCTCCCAATTCAACCAGGTCGCCATGAGTAGGACTACGGCCATAACATAATCGACAGATCCAAGATGCGCTCCTACAAGTAAAAGGAGTTCGAATAGCTATTGGTTGTGCTCGAAAGATTATGAATCGATTTACAAGTCCAATCCCAATGTCTTGATTTCTAGTGGCAATACAACGTGTGCCCACATATATATCATCGGCTAATACACGACCAATT